GAAAAAGTTGGATTCAGAGAGAAAAAAAGAAACAAAAATTGGAACAAAAATATCATTTGATTCGTCAATCCTTAAAAAAGGAAATACGGACAGTTTCGTCATTGACTGAGAAAGTGGAAATTCATGGAAAGTTACAATCTCTACCGAGAAATAGTGCACCGACCCGTCTTCATCGACGGTGTTTTTCGACTGGACGAACGCGAGCTCACTATCGAGACTTTGGACTATCGGGATACAGACTTCGTGAAATGGTTCATGCATGTTTGTTGCCTGGGACCACAAAATCTAGTTGGTAAAAATTCGCACCTTCCTTTTCTTTTTTTAGGTCTTTTATTCTTATGATCTAGAATCATCGATCAGCCCCTTGACTATTTTGTACAAATACGGTATGTTATTTGTACAAAAATAGTAGGGGGCTCTTGTTTTGTCTCCTAGTGCCTCCCTTTTTGCTTATCATCGGGCGGGGTAGAGCAGTTTGGTAGCTCGCAAGGCTCATAACCTTGAGGTCACGGGTTCAAATCCTGTCCCCGCATTAAAAATAGACTGACTTTTTTGTTGTCAATTTGAGATTCAATTTTAAATGACTATTTTAGTAATTAAAAGTAACGATTTTGGGGCGGATAGCGGGAATCGAACCCGCGTCTTCTCCTTGGCAAAGAGATATTTTACCATTCAACTATATCCGCATTTTTTTATGGTAGGAATTATTTCAACCATTTTTATGAACAGGTATCCAAACTTTTATTTTATTAAAAAATGCTTAATTTACTATAGTTATAAATATATAGATACAAAGCTATTGGAATGGAATAAAAAAAAAACTATTCAAACATGTATTTACTCTATTTATTTGTGAATTCACAAATAAATAAATAAAGAATCCTTGCTAATTATAGTATAGTTAACAGAGTAGTTAATTACACCAAATTATTCTAAAACCATTTGACCCCTCCCTCTAATTTCAATTTAATTGAAATTATTCTTTTCTTTATTTGTAGTTAATGTTGTGGAGACGTATATTGACCATTAATTATGTTTGTGTATTGAACTGTAATATGTCTCACAACCCAGAAAAATTTGTTTGTTTTTTTTTTTTGGGGGGGGGGTCCTTTTTTTTTTTAGAATGAATAGGTTTATGAGATGAGGGAGTTAAGGATACCCACTAGAAAGACTAATCCAATCCATAATGATGTACCCGAAAATACAACATTTTTGTTACTTGACCAACCATCTGCAGAAGAAAAAACAACAGGGACACTAATTACTAAAATAAACGAAGTAGCAATTAACGCAAAAACAGCCAATTGGAAAGCAATAATCATGTTTCTAATCCTCCACAAGCTACCGACAAAAAAAAAGGTACTCGACCTACCGTTTGTTCTCTATCTCAGTCACAAATTGTAAAAAAACGTATCATATCCTGATGGAGTCTACATAGAATCTATTGATTTCCGATGCTTTAGTATCATTTTTTGCTTCATCCTTTATTCAAAACAAACTAAGCACAGAAGTTTTTTTTTAGTCAGATTCAGCAAAAGTGATAGAAAAATCCTTTCTAGATCTAGAATATCTTTTTTATAGATTATACAAGGGTAGAGATCTGTAAATATATACATATATATATATTTATCTATAGAGAGAAACTAGCGATAAAAAATCACCCCTAATATATCCTTTTTTAGTAAAAGATGTATTGCGTTTTTTTTCTAACTCTTTTTGGAATGAAATTCGATTTAATGAAAAAAAACTATACTACGATAGTATAGTAAATTAGAGTTTGGTGGGGAGAGATGGCCGAGTGGTTGATAGCTCCGGTCTTGAAAACCGGTATAGTTTGCAAAGAACTATCGAGGGTTCGAATCCCTCTCTCTCCTTTTCTCCGTAACTTAATTTCCCTATTTATTCGTTTTATTGATTTTGAATAGCCTAGGATTATAAAGAGGCATGGCTCGGCTAGATGAGATAGCCGAGCCATAACAAAAACAAGAAAAAAATTCAATTTAATTGAAAATAGAAAAAAGAAAACTAAATTTTTGAAATGAATTTATGACTTTAACTGAATTGATTATCCAATTAATTCTCTTTATTGATACTTTAAAGATTTTCTCTTGGAGCTCAATTAATTAAGAGGAGTCATGGAAAGAACAGGTTCAAAATCACGATCAATTCCCTTTTCAAATCCGGCTGCAGCGGCACGAGCCCTTCCAGCGTGCCATAAATGGCCTACGAAAAAGAAGAATCCTAGAACAAAATGAGAAGTAGCTAACCAACTTCTAGGAGATACATAATTGACTGCATTGATTTCGGTAGCCACGCCACCTACAGAATTTAATGAACCTAAAGGCGCATGGGTCATATATTCCGCAGACCGGCGTTCCTGCCAAGGTTGGATATCTTTTTTCAACCTACTTAAGTCCAACCCATTTGGACCCCTTAATGGTTCTAACCAAGGAGCACGAAGATCCCAAAAACGCATAGTTTCGCCTCCAAAAATAATTTC